GCAATTGGCGCATACAATACGCCCGGTCGCCTCTCGTGGATTTTCATAAGCCTTCTGCGCAAAAATGGGATATGCACTTGAAATTGATGTACGAGTTATGATATATATCATGAGTGCTGCGGAAATGGATCGAGTAATCTGTTCCTTTATCCAAGAAAAAGTATTTCTAGTTTGCATGGTCCAATCATTGATCCCGAAAATTTCTACAATAAATTGGGATAGGCCACTAGTATAGTTCCCTATCCACGATTCTGGTATTTACTGGAATAATTTTACTGGAATAATATAAAATATAGGACGAATCCCCGAGATAAGTAGAAATAGAAAGAGTAAGTACGATTTGAAATTTTTTTTCTGTACAACTCCAAAGTAACAAAGATTCGAATTGGATTAATATGAGTGGATTATTTGTCAATCATTCATTGAATGATAAATCACTACAAGTGACGGAGATAGTCGATTTAAATAACGAAAAATCCAATATTTTAAAATTGTATCTAGAATAACTGGAAAGGTAGAAACAAGACCAGATATAATTTGGTCGTTATGAACAAATCCAAAATCTTTGTAAACAGAACCAATCATTAGTTCCCACCCATGGGGGGAATGGAATCCGATACATAAATCAGTTAATAAAAGAATAGAAAAAGCTTTTATTGTATCGCTTAAGTTATATAAGAATTCTTGAGCCCAAGAGTTAAGAATAACAAGCTCTTCATTACCCAGAATAGAATAACCACTTAGAATAATGAAAGAGATTATATTTGTCGAGAAATGCAAAATCGTATGGATAGAATCCTCATTGTATATCTTGATTAATTGGATCGTTTCTTTGTGTATTCCTATACGAAGCTTTTGTAGATGTGTCTCCGAGTATTCCTTGATCATTTCGTCCAATAAGACTAGTTCTTCTAATTCTATAAATTTTTCTAGAATATTCTTTTCTTGAATATCATTCAAAAAGGTTTCGGATTGTTTAGTATTCCACCAATTAATAACCCAAGATTCCAGACTTTTATTAGAAATCCACCAGGGCAAAAATACTACAGATGCAAGATATATAAGAGGAGTAAATGCTTTCTTTTTTGCCATTTTTATTTGTGAATTGGGAATGAACTTACCTCATTCGCCGACTCTATACAATCTAATATTTCTATGAAGCATAAGTTCTATTGCAAGGTGTCGAATCTAGTAGTCTATTCATAGTAGTCTATTCACTGTTTTTGGGGGATTCCGGGATTAGTCCTTGAATCTAGAAAAAAGAAAAATATCGAATAATATAAAAAGAAATAATAAAAAACCTTATTTCCAGATATCTCAATTGGTCAAATTCGAAACAAGTACCGCCTTTCGATGAATGCGCGAAAGAATAACTGAAATTTATATATAAAAGAAAACTCCAGTATTTTAAAGTAAAAAAGAATAATTGAGGTAATTTTCTGAAAAATAGTGTGATGATCAAAAAGGAGTGGCAAACCAATCAAAAATTGACAAGATATGATCCATCTGGATCTAAAGTATCAATTCCAGTATTTCGATTCGTTACTTGTTTTGTTGCTGAATTGAGTGGATTTCCATATGCATAAAAGACCCCCAAAAGATAGGGTTATTACGTCCGCGTCCGCATTTCTCAAAAAACTTCAATTGGGACACGCAAAAAATAGGCCAATTCCGCAGCTTTTTGTTCAATTTCTCGTGGCGTAAAATTCTCATCAGTACGCGTCAAGGGAATGACCCCCTGGCCTCGGATTTCAATATAAAGAACACGACGAGCATAAATACCCTCTTTAACTTCTATTCGAACAGACTGAATATCTTTTATCAGAAATCGGAGGAAGACACGACGCTTTTTTCCAGGAAATCCCCAACGAAAAATACACACTATTCCTTCTTTTCTATCGAATCGATCATAACCACTACCTACATTCCACGAAATTGTACACCATAAATAAGCGCTAATAAAAAGACCCGCGACCCCATAAAACGACATTACGAGCCCTTGTGGAAAAAAAATGATTTGTTGAGACGGAAATAAAGATATCAAATTTTTACCAAGATAACTGGAAGTTCCAACCAATAAGAAGCCAAATGAACCTAAAAAAAGGATAATGGCCCAGGAAAAATTACTTATTTTTCGAGACCCCCTTATAAGTTCTATCCATATATGTTCTGATCGCCAACTCATACTTGATCTGATTTCATTTTATTGGAATTGAGAGCATAGCCCAATAAATTTGACTTTACTGTTTTTGTTTCCGAAATAACTCTCATCAACTAGCACTATTTTGATGTAAACCCTTCTTTAATACATAGACTTTTCATTTCAGACATCCGCCAATCTTGATTCTAGTTCAAAATAGCTAGAATCAATTTACCCATATATCATTTTCTGTATATATAAGAACTCTTTCATTTATGTATGTTCGATTTCTGTTCAGCGGAAACCCCATGGTATATGTTATACCATACTCAAATAAATAGATATTTTTTTATCTAAGTAAAAAAAAAACGAAATAAGATTTAGTCCTATTAGATCTAAACAATCTTGTTTTTTTGAACATAAAGAAATAAAGAAGCCATTGTCATCGCCGGAAATACTAGGCCCACTAAAGGCACAAAAATAGAGGGAAAGCTGAAAGTTATCATAAAATGAATACCTCGATTTAATTTACTATTTGTACCTATTATTATTATATTGTTTCTATTGTTATAAAGATATCTTGTAAGAATTTTAAAGTCTTAATTATAGAATGAAAATTCTTATTAATTCGATTCTAATTACTATTATTGTAATTATGAAACTTTCATTTTCATTAATATAGAATATAGATCGAAATATATAAATATATATAATAAGTGCAAGGAATGTAGAACTAAATAAATGGACTTATTCATCTTTCGACATGAAAGATATGTATGAAAATTTCGTTTCTTATTCTTCTTCGTTTATTCTTGTCTTCTACTTCTAATTTCATAAAGAAAAGGTTTTTTGCAAATTACTGAAAGATTTCTAGGCTTCTTAGTCAAAATGAGAGATATAGAAAAATACACAATTCTATATTTGAATTTATTATATAATACATACGTAAGAAGGTAAGACGAACTTCGTCTAATTTCACAAAAGCAAGAATTCATTCTTTTATAGAGGTTTTCCGATTATGAATCATGAATATTAGTCAAAAATAAAAATTATATGCAACTTGTGATTCTTTCTAGAATTAGATCTTAAAAGAAAACCCCATTCTTCTTATTTTGACTTTGATTCCAATAAGCTAACTACGTGTTTACTACAAAAAACTAATTAAACTGAATAGTCTTTGAATTTTGATTCAAAGGAAAGAACGCGTGGAGTTGAAATAGAACGCCTTTTAAAAGATTACGCGGTACAATTAGATCGAATGGGCCCTTCTGGAATAAAGATTCGACCGCTTGTGACCCTTCAGGTACTGTTTTATTCAATGTTTGTTCAATTACTCTTTTACCCGCAAATGCAATGTAGGCATTGGGTTCGGCAATAATGATATCCCCCAACATACCAAAACTGGCCGTCACCCCGCCCGTAGTCGGAGATGTAAGAATTGGTACATAAAATCGTTTTTTATTTGATTGATAATCATATAAAGCAGAAGATATTTTAGCTATTTGCATCAAGCTCAAACTTCCTTCTTGCATACGCGCACCCCCAGAAGCACACACTATAATAAGAGGTATAAATTTTTTGGTAGCATACTCGATCAAACGGGTAATTTTCTCCCCAACTACAGATCCCATACTACCACCCATAAACTGAAAATCCATAACCCCAATTGTTACGGGAATACCATTTAGTTGGCCTATACCTGTTTGAACCGCCTCAGTTAACCCTGTCTTTCTTTGATAAGAATCAATACGATCTTTATAAGACTCCTCCTCTGAATGAAATTCAATGGGATCCAGAGAGACCATGTCTTCATCCATAGGATCCCAAGTGCCTGGATCAATCAAAAGTTCTATTCTATCTGAACTACTCATTTTCAAATAATATCCACATTGTTCACAAATATTCATTTTTGACTTCAAAATTTTCTTATAATTTAATCCATAACACTTTTCGCATTGAACTCACAAATGCCTGTATTTTTGAGTTACATCGAGATTATGAGAACTTTCTCTTATAGTTAAATCGCCGGAATTCCTTATACTGGAACTCTCGCTTTCAATACTATTTCTATTTTCACCATAAATGGAATGATAAATGTAACTATCACTAAAATTTGCACTACTACTTACAATGTAAGTATCAATGCGTAGTTGAGAATCAAGATAACTGTCAATACAACTATTAATATGATTATTCCAACTATATTGAGTATCATACATGTAACAATCATAGTAAGGATTGTCACTATTAGATCCATTATTCAGATAATCAGAATTCGGATAACTCGAAAAGGGTCTTTCGAGTTCACTCAGAAAAGAATGATCATTGTTAATCTCAAAAAGTGTCTTTTCAATATCAAAATATATGGAATAGCTGTCCCCATTCCTATTCCTAACTAGAAAAGTGTCATCAGAGATGAAATTCCCAATGTCCTTGACTCCAAATAAATGATCAACATTACTGTAAGTAGAACTGTTACTATAACTCCAACTATGATGATCCCTATCATTTCTATTCGAATCTTCACTTTCACTGAAATGTTCATCAATAGGACTACGACTATCCATTGCTTTACTTAATCCACACCTGTGTTCTAACTCTAACTCCTTCTTAATCAAATTGAACTGCCATTTTTCCATAGAGTTTTTTTGTCCCCTATTTTATTTCCATGAAAATACAATAAATGAATAGTCATTCGATGAAAAAGCATTTTTTTTGAATGTCCTATTTCCTATCAGAATAAACATAGAAATCGAATCACTAGGATTATTAACTAATGAGGAGTGTAAGTATTGAAAAAAAAAGAAATCTTTATTCTCTCCTAATTTCGTCTCTACTAATCTCCTAATAAGGACTTTTT